AAAAGAGGAGGACAAAAGAAAAAAAAACGAAAAAGAGGAAAAAAGACGTATAGAAATCGCAGAAGCCTGGGATAGCATTATATTTGCTCAAGTAATAAGAGGTTTTTTATTAATAACCCAATCGATTCTTAGAAAATATATTATATTACCTTCATTAATAATAACTAAAAATATCGTTCGTATACTATTATTTCAATTTCCCGAATGGTCAGAAGATTTAAGGGATTGGAATAGAGAAATGTATATTAAATGCACCTATAATGGCGTTCAATTATCCGAAACAGAATTTCCAAAAAACTGGCTAACAGACGGTATTCAGATAAAGATCTTATTTCCTTTTCGTCTGAAACCTTGGCACAGATCTAAGTTACGATCCACTGAAAAGGAAAAGGATCCAATGAAAAAAAAAGCGCAAAAAAGAGATTTTTGCTTTTTAACAATTTGGGGAATGGAAGTCCGATTGCCCTTTTCTTCTTCTCCCCGAAATCGAATTTCATTTTTTGATCCCATTTTTAAAGAACTAAAAAAAAAAATGAAAAAATTGAAAAAGAATTTTTTTCTAGTTCTAAAAGTTTTAAATGAAAGAACAAAATTGTTTCTAAATGTCTCAAAAGAAACAGCAAAATGGATCATCAAAAGTATTCTCAAAAGTATTCTATTTCTAAACGAAAAAATAAAACAATTCTCAAATCCTTTTTTTCTATTTGGATTCAAAGAAATATATGAATTGAGAGAAAGCCAAAAAGATTCAACAATCAGTAACAATAATCCAATGATTTACGAATCATCCATTCCAATTCAATCTATTAATTGGACAAATTGTTCATTGACAGAAAAAAAAATAAAAGATCTGAATGCTAAAACAAAGACAATCATAAAAAAAATGACAAAAGAAAAGCAAAGGGGGTTTATAACTTCTGAGATAAATATTAGTTCGAACAAAACAACTTATGATGCTAAAAGATTCGAATTAAAAAAAAATATTTGGCAGATATTACAAAGAAGAAATGTTCGATTAGCCCGTAAATCGCACTTTTTTTTCAAATTTTTCATGGAAAGGGTATACATAGATATCTTTCTCTGTATTATTAGTATTCCTAGAATCAATGTACAACTTTTTCTTGAATCAACAAAAAAAATAGAAAAAAAATCCATTTACAATAACGAAGAAAATGCAGAAAGAACTGATAAAACAAATAAAAATATAATTCACTTTATTTCGACTATAAAAAAATCAATTTCTAATATTAGGAATACGAATTCACAGAATTCTTGTGACGTATCTTCTTTATCACAGGCATATGTATTTTATAAATTATCACAAACCCAAGTTATTAACGTATATAAGTATAAGTTAAGATCTATTTTTGAATATCGTGGAAGATCTTTTTTTATTAAGAATGAAATAAAGGATTCTTTTTTTGGAGTACTAAGACATAAGAACCCTCCCGATTCTGTAATGAATCAATGGACAAATTGGTTAAAGGGTCATTATCAATATGATTTATCTCATAGCAGATGGTCTAGATTAGTACCACAAAAATGGAGAAATAGAATCAATGAACGTCGTGTGGCTCAAAATAAAGATTTAACCAAATGTGATTCATATGAAAAAACCCGATTAATTCTTTACAAAAAACAAGAAGTAGACTCATTAACAAATCAAAAAATGAAATTAAAAAAACAATATGGATATGATCTTTTATCATATAAATCTATTAATTATGCAGATAAGAAGGACTCATATATTTATGGATATAGAGCACCATTCCAAGCAAATAAAAAGAAAGCTATTTCTTATAATTACAACACGTGTAAACAAAAATTATTTGATAAGACGGGTGATATCTCTATCAAGAATTATATAGCAGAAGATGATATTATAGATATGGAAAAAAATCTGGATAGAAAGTATTTTGATTGGAGAATTCTGAAGTTTTGTATTAGAAATAAGGTTGATTTTGAGGACTGGATCGATACCGATTATAATTTTAGGATTCATAAAGAAATCAACCCATCCAATCAAAACAAAACTTTTTTTGATTGGATGGGAATGAATGTAGAAATACTAAATCGTTCCATATCGAATCTGCAATTTTGGTTCTTTTCCAAATTTGTGATATTTTATAATGCATATACGAGTAACCCGTGGATCATACCAATCAAATTCCTTTTTTTCAATTTTAATGTAAATAAAAATCTTAGTGAAAATAAAAACATTACTGGAAAGAAAAAAATAATAGATATTTTTAGACCATCAAAAAAAAAAAAATCTCTTGAATTAGAGTTAGAGACTCGAAATCAAGCAAAAGCAGAATACGCGGGTCGAGTAGATCTTGAATCATCTCTCTCAAACCAAGAAAAAGATATTGAAGAAGATTATGCGGGATCGGACAGGAAAAAGGGTAAGGGTATAAAGAAAAAGAAATACAAGAACAAGATAGAAGCAGAACTTAATTTCTTCCTACGAAAGTATTTGGTTTTTCAATTGAACTGGCATGATTCCTTAAATCAAAGAATAATGAATAATATCAAAGTATATTGTCTCCTGATTAGACTGATAAATCTAAAAGAAATTGCTATAGCCTCTATTCAAAGAGGAGAACTAAGTCTAGATATTATGATGATTCAGAATCAGAAGGATTTAACTCTTCCAGGATTGAGGAAAAATAAAGAATTTATGAAAAAAGGAATATTGATTATTGAACCAGTTCGTCTGTCTAGAAAAAACGATGAACAATTTTTTGTGTATCAAACCATAGGCCTTTCGTTGATTCATAAGAGTAAGCACCAAATTAATCAAGGATACCCAGAAAAAAGCCTTGTTGATAAGAAGAATTTGAATAAATCCATTACAAGAACAAGAGATCAAAAGATGACTGAAAATAAAGACAAAAATCATTATGATTTGCTTGTTCCTGAAAATATTTTATCCGCTAGATGTCGTAGAGAATTGAGAATTATAATTTGTTTCAATCCTAGGAATAGAAATAGTGTGCATCGAAACACAAGATTTTACAATGAGAATAAAGTCAATAATTGCTGTCAAGTTTTGGCTAAAAATAAAGATCTTGATAGAGATAAAAAAAAACTAATTAATTTAAAATTATTTGTTTGGCCAAATTATCGATTAGAAGATTTAGCTTGTATGAATCGCTATTGGTTTGATACCAATAATGGAAGCCGTTTCAGTATAGTAAGGATACATATGTGTCCGCGATTGAAAGTTCGTTAATCTACATTTTTATTTCTTCCATTTACCGTAACATATCTGGTATCCGAAGACAAATGGATACACACATAGATGCGCAATCGTCTTATTTGTATTTTATTTTTTATTTTTTTTATACAATTTTTGATTTTTTGAATGCATAAATATAGTATTTTTGTATACCTATTTGAATTGATTAATAATAATTAATCAATTTTATTTGAAAAAAAAAAAAATGGAATTCTTAAGGAAATTAAGATTATTGTATATACCAAATTCAAAATTAGTGTCATTACTATTACTGATCAATAAAAATATCTATAAAAAAGGAGGGGAAAGGAAAGCTTTTATTTTATGGTAAAAAATTCATTTATACCAGTTATTTCAGAAGAAAAAAAAGAAGAAAACCCGGGATCGGTTGAATTTCAAGTATTGAATTTCACCAATAAGATACGAAGACTTACTTCCCATTTGGAATTGCACCGAAAAGATTATTTATCTCAAAGAGGTTTACGTAAAATTCTGGGAAAACGGCAACGACTACTGTCTTATTTGTCAAAGAAAAATGGAATACGTTATAAAAAATTAATAAATCAGTTAGATATTCGAGAGTCAAAAATTCGTTAATTTGAAGAGTCATTTTGAATTATTCGATTTATTAGATCTTGAATTTTGATGAACTTATTTTTTTTTTGTTTTAAGCAATTCATGGAAGAATGAATCGAGGAAAAACCTATGAATGTCCCAGCTACAAGAAAAGACCTCATGATAGTCAATATGGGCCCTCACCACCCATCAATGCATGGTGTTCTTCGACTTATTGTTACTCTGGATGGTGAGGATGTTATTGATTGTGAACCAATATTGGGTTATTTACATAGAGGGATGGAAAAAATTGCGGAAAACCGAACAATTATACAATATCTGCCTTATGTAACACGTTGGGATTATTTAGCTACTATGTTCACAGAAGCAATAACCGTAAACGGACCGGAACAGTTGGGAAATATTCAAGTACCTAAAAGAGCCAGCTATATCCGAGTAATTATGTTGGAGTTGAGTCGTATAGCTTCTCACCTACTATGGCTGGGACCTTTTATGGCAGATATTGGTGCACAAACTCCTTTTTTCTATATTTTCAGAGAAAGAGAATTAATATATGATCTATTCGAAGCTGCGACAGGTATGAGAATGATGCATAATTTTTTTCGTATCGGAGGAGTAGCGGCTGATCTACCTCATGGTTGGATAGATAAATGTTTGGATTTCTGCGATTATTTTTTAACAGGGGTTGTTGAATATCAAAAACTTATTACGCGAAATCCTATTTTTTTAGAACGGGTTGAGGGAGTAGGCATTGTTGGTGGAGAGGAAGTAATAAATTGGGGTTTATCAGGACCAATGCTTCGAGCTTCCGGAATACAATGGGATCTACGTAAAGTTGATAATTATGAGTGTTACGAGGAATTTGATTGGGAAGTTCAATGGCAAAAAGAAGGAGATTCATTAGCTCGTTATTTAGTTCGAATTGGTGAAATGGTGGAATCCATAAAAATTATTCAACAGGCTCTGGAAGGAATTCCGGGCGGGCCATATGAGAATTTAGAAATCCGCTGCTTTGATAGAGAAAAGGAGCCAGAATGGAATGATTTTGAATATCGATTCATTAGTAAAAAACCGTCTCCGACTTTTGAATTGCCGAAACAAGAACTTTATGTAAGAGTTGAAGCCCCAAAGGGAGAATTAGGAATTTTTCTAATAGGGGATCAGAATGGTTTTCCTTGGAGAT